ATTTCATTTAAGACTTAACTAGAGTTTGAAACCCTTTCATTTCTTCAATCATTGATAAAAATGAATAATTCAAGTTTCATTCAAATTAATCATTTTGGCTGACTGTTTTGACGTATATGATAAGTAAAAAGGCAGTAGGAACTAAAATGAACAGCGCAGTAGCAATAAGCGCAAGAATATTGACTTCCATAATCTCTTTGTTTTCTTCTTTCACAATAATTCGGGATACAATAATTCGGGATCTAATCCCATAGAGATGATAAAGTGGACTCCTATCAATTCAAAGGTATGAATTGCATCTTGATGATACTAACAATATTATGAATAACAATATCAAATAAATTTATCGTCGCGAATTGAAGAGTCTAACATAGTATAACATAGGAAGATCTTTTATCTATACTCAATATAAATGAAATAGAAAGAAAAATAGGATTCTTACTTACGGTTCTTTATGAAACAATTTCATGAATCTACTCATAAAAAGTTCCTAGATTTCTTATTCAATAGAATTCTATTGAATAAGAAAGAATTGAAAAAAAGAAAGAAAAATATATAAAAAAATATATAAATAGTAAATAGAAAGAAGAGCCATTCAACCATTCTGATTAAATTTATGAGCAGCACTCGGAGCCTCTAGTCAGTCTGAATACAAAGTATCTTCAGTTCTTTGTCACAATTATTCAATGAATTTACCATCAGCCTATCCAATCTAATTTCATCGCAAACAGAGTTAGTAGACACTACCTCAATATTAAGAAAGTTCTAGTTTAAAATAATTAGGGAGTCTTTATAGTCTTTTTTAGAATCCTTTCTTCAACCTTAGTAGCCAAAAAGGAGTGTCTCTTAGGAACCTTTGGATACCAAGATTTCCGACTTCTTACTTTCATAGTTCTGATACCCAGAATGAATTCTCACTATTTCTTTTATTTGATTCAATTCAGAATAGCCCAAATCAATCATTAATAAGATTGGGTTGCTTCAGATTTCTTGGTACCTTTTTGAGCCACACTCAGAACCCAGATTTTGAGAAAAAAGATGACAGGCTTTTATAGGCCCTACGAGTTCTCAAAATCAAGTATCAACAGACCTAGCCCTTGCCTATGCTTTTACGGGGCAAGAATTCGTCAAGTTCGATCAACAGGATTAATAAATTTCAAGTATTTTTTTGTTGATCAGGCGACACCCAGATTCGAACTGGGGATAAAGGATTTGCAGTCCCCCGCCTTACCACTTGGCCATGCCGCCAAATTCCATCCAAAATGGATAAAGATAAAGAAATTCTATAAAATTCTATAATCTATAATTAGAATAATTATATATTATATTATATATTAATTATATTATATATAAATTATATATATATATATTCTTATACTTATATTCTATATATTTCTATTTCTTTCTATTTTCTATTTCTATTCCTTTCCTCATTTTGTTTTGATTTAAATTTTTTACTTTCTTAATTTCTTTTCTTTTTGGATCTTGAATCCCATTGTACTTATCCTTTTCCAAAAAAGAATTCCTCTTTTTTATTGGATCCTTTTTCTATCCTATCCTTTTCTTCGATTGATTTTATCTCAAAACACGCGTCGCTTAAAAACTTACCTTCTCTTTTCACTTTTCTATAGATTCGATAGATCTATAGAAAAGTGAAAAGATTCCCGGCCCCGGTCACAGACTGTAAAATGCAGGGCAATTTAGAATAATTCATTCTTGACTTCATTAACTATTTACTTAATTACTCTTTTACTCTTACTTACTTTGAATTAGCGAATAGCTCTTCATTTTGTATATCCATTTGTATTACCTTAATGGTTAATGGATGCAAAATCCAATTGATTTACGACTAATCATTATCAATTCTAATTATAAGAAAATATATGGTCATATGTAAACCCCAGAACAGAAATTTTTATACGTGAATACCGAACCCGGTTCTATTTCTTATGCACATATCCCTCCCTATATAGTACTTGAATATGAATAGAAGATAGACATTATGATAGAGTGCGACCTAACCTATGTTGCACCAAGTTCAATTATGATAAAAGATGTGATATACGGATAGCTAGATAGCTATATTGGCATGTACTTCCTAAAGATTACTCCTATGACTATATACGTAATACGTATGCAATTCCATTGTATTTTAGAAATTATACGATCAAAAAAAGATTTGCGAATTCCTTTTTGAACATTCAATTGCGTGTGCTAAAAAAAGGGGAAACTCTATGCTGTTCCTGATTATTCTGTTTTTCTCTCATTCATAGAGAGCAGATTGAATCCTTAATTCATTGAATTTTTATTTTTTTGTACCCTTGATCGTAATATCATAATAAAAGAATTAGGTATAAATTGAATCAATTTTGACATCCGATAAAAGACTCCATCAGCCTAAGTGACAGAATTTTTCCCAGGAATGCTTTATCAATTTCCATTTCTTTTTATTTGTACCTGGCTCAAGCTCAAATTTGAACTTGTATCAAAAATGCCCTCCATTTTTCTGTCTTGCTTCCGTTCATACGTATGATATATATGGATGGAGTTGACTCAAATTTTATGTGATTCAGTAAACAGAATATCCATTCCATCATTGCTAGATCAATCGGTAGGGTTCGATGAATAGTGAGCCAAGCCAATAATGGGATTTTTTCAATAAATAGGAAATTTCAGATTAAGATGCTCCAGAATGGAAATGAGGGAATGTCCACAATACCTGGATTTAGTCAGATACAATTTGAGGGATTTTGTAGGTTCATTAATAAGGGCTTGACGGAAGAATTTCATAAGTTTCAAAAAATTGAAGATAGAGATCAAGAAATTGAATTTCAATTATTTGTGGAAACATATCAATTGGTAGAGCCCTTGATAAAAGAAAGAGATGCTGTGTATGAATCACTCACATATTCTTCTGAATTATATGTCCCCGCGGTCTTAATTTGGAAAACCGGTAGAAATATGCAAGAACAAACCGTTTTTATTGGAAACATCCCTATAATGAATTCTTTTGGAACCTCTATAGTAAATGGAATATACCGAATTGTGATCAACCAAATATTGCAAAGTCCCGGTATTTACTACCGTTCAGAGTTGGAACATAACGGAATTTCTGTCTATACTTGTACTATAATATCGGATTGGGGGGGAAGGTCGGAATTAGAAATTGATAGAAAAGCAAGGATATGGGCCCGTGTAAGTAGAAAACAAAAAATATCTATTCTAGTTCTATCATCAGCTATGGGTTTGAATATAAGAGAAATTCTAGATAATGTTTGTTACCCTGAAATTTTCTTGTCTTTCCCGAATGATAAAGAGAAAAAAAAGATTGGGTCAAAAGAAAATGCTATTTTGGAATTTTATCAACAATTTGCTTGTGTAGGGGGGGATCCGGTATTTTCTGAGTCCTTATGCAAGGAATTACAAAAGAAATTTTTTCAACAAAGATGTGAATTAGGAAAGATTGGTCGACGAAATATGAACCGGAGACTGAATCTTGATATACCCCAAAACAATACATTCTTGTTACCACGAGATCTATTGGCTGCTGTGGATCATTTGATTGGAATGAAATTGGGAATGGGTACACTTGACGATATGAATCACTTGAGAAATAAACGTATTCGTTCTGTAGCAGATCTATTACAGGATCAATTCGGATTGGCTCTTGTTCGTTTAGAGAATACGGTTCGAGGAACTATATGTGGAGCAATCAGGCATAAATTGATACCGACTCCTCAAAATTTGGTAACTTCAACTTCATTAACAACTACTTATGAATCGTTTTTTGGCCTACACCCTTTATCTCAAGTTTTGGATCGAACTAATCCGTTGACACAAATCGTTCATGGGCGAAAATGGAGTTATTTGGGTCCTGGAGGATTGACGGGGCGAACTGCTAGTTTTCGGATACGAGATATCCACCCGAGTCACTATGGACGTATTTGCCCAATCGACACGTCCGAAGGAATCAATGTTGGACTTATTGGATCATTAGCTATTCATGTGAAGGTTGGTTATTGGGGATCTATAGAGAGTCCGTTTTATGAATTATCTGATAGATCAAAAAATGCACAGATGGTTTATTTATCACCAAATAGAGATGAATATTATATGGTAGCAGCAGGAAATTCTTTGGCCTTGAATCGGGGTATTCAAGAACAACAGGTTGTTCCAGCTCGATATCGTCAAGAATTCCTGACTATTGCATGGGAAGAGATTCATCTTAGAAGCATTTTTCCTTTCCAATATTTTTCTATTGGAGCTTCCCTCATTCCTTTTATCGAGCATAATGATGCGAATCGAGCTTTAATGAGTTCTAATATGCAGCGCCAAGCAGTTCCCCTTTCTCGGTCCGAGAAGTGCATTGTTGGAACTGGGTTGGAAGGCCAAACGGCTCTAGATTCGGGGATTTCAGCTATAGCCGAACGCAAGGGAAAAATCATTTATACTGATACTCAAAAGATCATTTTCTCAAGTAATGGGGATACTATAAGCATTCCATTAGTTATGTATCAACGTTCCAACAAAAATACTTGTATGCATCAAAAAACTCAGGTTCAGCGGGGTAAATACATTAAAAAGGGACAAATTCTAGCGGACGGTGCGGCTACAGCTGGTGGGGAACTCGCTTTAGGAAAAAATGTATTAGTAGCTTATATGCCATGGGAAGGTTACAATTTTGAAGATGCAGTACTAATTAGCGAACGTCTGGTCTATGAAGATATTTATACTTCTTTTCACATCCGGAAATATGAAATTCAGACTCATGTAACAAGCCAAGGTCCTGAAAGAATCACTAAGGATATCCCGCATTTAGAGGCTCGTTTACTCCAAAATTTAGACAGAAATGGAATTGTGATGCTGGGATCTTGGATAGAAACAGGTGATATCTTAGTAGGTAAATTAACACCTCAGACAGCGAGCGAATCGTCATATGCTCCGGAGGATAGATTATTACGAGCTATACTTGGTATTCAGGTATCCACTTCAAAAGAAAC